AATTGATTGCAGAAAGGAATTCCTATAATTCCAATGAACAAAGTAAATAGACTTAATACAAGCATCGGAAATAGCATAGTATTGTCTGATTCATGAGGATAAGAGAAAATGTTATTAGTACTTAAATTAAGAAAATTAGGAATAGTAATAATAGGTCCCTTCATACTTTTTACATTTCTATTAATTCGATATTTCTTTTTAAAAAAAAAAGAAGTCCTTTTATTATTATTCATAGTTAATAAAGGTAATAAGTGAAATTTTGTTTTAATCCACTTTTGCTCTTCTTTACCCCATAAAGATATTGAATAAACAGAACTTCTTTTTTTATCACTGTAAGTTTGAAAATAAACATTTAAATGTCCCTCAAAAGTAAGTAAATAGATCCGAAACATATAAAATGCAGTTAATCCCGCCGTGGAAAAAGCTATTATTGCAAAAATTGGTGAATAGAACCAACTATCATTAAGAATTTCATCTTTCGACCAAAAACATCCAAGAGGTGGAATACCACAAAGAGAAAGTGTACCTAATAAAAAAGATGTTTTTGTAATTGGTACATGTTTTTTTAAACCCCCCATAAGAATCATATTCTGGCTTTTATCTGGAGAATATCCAACAATAGTTTCCATTGAATGAATAATAGATCCAGATCCTAAAAACAACAATGCTTTGGAATAAGCATGAGTAATCAAATGAAACAAAGCAGCCCGATAAGAACCCATACCTAGAGCCAACATCATATAACCCAATTGAGACATTGTCGAATAAGCTAAACCCCTTTTAATATCCTTTTGAGCAAGGGCTAAAGTAGCCCCTAAAAGTAATGTTATTATACCTATCAAAGCTATTAGATTCATTATATAAGGTATAACTATAAAAAGCGGAAGAAGCCGAGCTCCAAGAAAAATTCCAGCCGCAACCATAGTAGCAGCATGTATAAGGGCTGAAATAGGGGTAGGCCCTTCCATAGCATCGGGTAACCATACATGAAGAGGAAATTGTGCAGATTTAGCAATTGCACCAGCAAATAATAGAAAGGCACACAAAGTAGCAAATAAAAAATTAACTTCATTATTAGAAACCAAGTTATTGAATATTTCAAACAAATCCCGAAATTCTAAACTGCCCGTTATCCAATAAAAACCTAAAATTCCTAATAATAAACCAAAATCTCCAACGCGATTAGTTACAAAAGCTTTTTGACAAGCATTTGCTGCAGTGGGTCGTGTGAACCAAAAACCTATTAATAAATAAGAACACATTCCAACCAATTCCCAAAAAAAATAAATTTGTATCAGATTAGAACTAGTAACTAATCCTACCATTGAAGTAGTGAAAAAAATGATATAAGCAAAAAATCTCAAATATCCCTGATCATGAGACATATAATTGTCACTATAAATAAGAACCAAAATTCCAACAGTAGTAATTAATATTAACATAATAGAAGTAAGTGGGTCAATCAAATAGCCAAATTCTAAAGAAAAGTCATTATTTATAGTCCAAGACCATATCGATAGATAGATAGAAGGGTTATTTATTTGTTGAATAATTAGATAGGTTGAAAAAAGCATAACTATACTTAACAATAAAACACTTGGAAAAACCCATATACGGCGAAGATCTTTTGTTGCAGTTGGAAAAAGTAGAAGCCCTACTCCTATTAATAGAGGAACTGAAAGTGAGATGAAAGCTATAATCCATGAATATTGATATATATATTCCATAAAAATAAATAAAAAAAAGTCTTTTTATTTTTATCTTAATTAATTGTTTCTGATTTACCGGTTCTTATTTCTTTTGAAATGAAAGGGGTCAGTTAAAGTTAATAAAATAAAAACATGAATATAATAATAAACAAAATAAAATATAGAATTTTAGAATTATTCTGAATCTTTTTCAACTATTTTAAATATTTCAAATCAAGAGGTTAAAATGGGTCAACTGATATAAACAAATTACTATTGAATGAAAAAGATGAAAAAAATAGTAGTTTTAGTAAAATTTTAAAATTCAATTATTATTTAAGTAAAATTTGATGAATATCCAAAAAATGAAAAAGGAAATCTTTTTTTTCGTTATTATTTCGTATTACACTAATTTATATATATATTGATAAAGCAAAGATAAAGAATTACACCAAAATCCGTATTTGATCTGAATCATAAAAAAACTATAACTTATCCCCCAAAAAAATAAATAACTTTTTTGGGGTTATTCTAAAAATTGATTTTAGAACTAATTGATTGTCTTTTATTGTAATATTATTTTAATATTAAACTTTTCCATTTTTAGGAAAAGCTCTGATCTACAAACTATGACACCCAAAACTTGACTTTACATAAAATTAAAATTAGATATACTTTTGCTCTTTTTCGAGCTTGACCAATTAATTTAATAATTAATAGAAAAAAAGGGTTGGTTTAGTAAAATTTTTGATCTTTTTTTATTCTGTATTTTTTTCCTTTTTTTTACATTACCTATAATCAATTTTTTATTACCTATATATAAATCAAATCAATGTAGGGCGATAAAAAGAAACTAGACAGAGATATAAAATAGAGATATAAAGAAGGGTATAGTTTTTTTTGTTTGTATTTTTTTTATTTGATTATCATATCAACGTTAATCTATTAGATTTATATGGCATAGCAACTCTTATAAATATGGATTTGAATGAGAATATAAGAGGACCAATAAACTAAATATGAATTATTCGATAGTGTATTGTATAGAATAGAAAAAAAAAATGATTTTTTTCCCAGTACTTTTTGATTTATTTTATTTATTTAGTTACGCGATTTTTCTATATTCATGTTTTTATGAAGGGAGTACAATCTATAAAATAAATAGATAGCTAGATAATTAATAATAAAGAACAATTAGTTTTGAACAATAAATGTCTTTGACATCCAACTATAGGGATTAAAAACTTATTATAATTTTTAATGGCAGTTCCAAAAAAACGTACTTCTATCTCAAAAAAGCGGATTCGTAAAAATATTTGGAAAAAGAAAGGATATTGGGCAGCATTGAAAGCTTTTTCGTTAGGTAAATCTCTTTCTACAAGGAATTCAAAAAGTTTTTTTTATGCAACAAATAAATAATCAAAGACTGGAATAATCTGAGTTGTTCTGGCTCGAAAAGCAGTCAGTTTAATTTGTTTCTAATTGGACATTTTTTAGAATTTCTTTCTAAATTTTATTTTATAATTATTTTATAATTATAAGTTAAAAACATTTAGAAAAATTTGTATTATATTCTAATAAATATTAATAGTTTTAGAATTTTATTAGACTTTTAGAATAGAAATTAATACTTTAATATTTAATTTATATTTATCTATAAAATTAATTTTAAATAATACTCAAAAAATTAATATAATTTAGAATTATATTAATTCTATTTATATATTAAATTATATAATATTATTATATTATAAATTAATAGTAACTTAATTGAAATTGAAATATTATATTATGTATTAATATTAATATAGATAAATATATAATAAAAAATATTTAAATAGAAATAAAAGGAAAAATAGATATTTTCTAATGTTTTGTTTTGACCGGACCAATAGCAAGAGTAAATTGAATTAGTTTCGCTTTTATAATTAAAAAAGGATTCTTGGGTCTACTAAATTTAAATTATATAAATTTAAATTATAATACTATAACTCTTTTCTTTTTTGTTTGAAAAAAGAATAAAGGCAAGCACAGCCCAAGATTAATCTTTCCTTTGAGTATGCTTTATTGTGTTTTTTTTAGGGTGAGGAAAATAAGAATCCCCATCTATTCAAGAATAAAAAATTTTCTCTTTTATTTATATTATTTTATACCATAATACCATAACTATAGTATTTAGTATCTCTAATATACTAATTATTAAACTAATATAGAATTATTAAATTAATATATAAGAAAATATATATAATTTGTAGTCAAAACTAATTAATTAAGTTTAAAATGTGTTTTATAACTTTCTAAACCATTCTTTTATTATAAATTATTATTACGATATATATCCCTAATGCTAATGTTTAATTTAAACCAAATAATAAAAACCCTTTATTAAGTGATTATACTAAAAATACGATTATACGACAAATACGCCAATTTTAGACCCTAGGTTTCCAATGAAAGAAAGATCAATCAAGAAAAATATATATATAAATATAAAAAATATATATATTAAGTAATATACATAAATTTATTTATTGATTTATAAAATTAAATTGATTAAAAAAAAAAGAATTTTTTTGAAGGACGATAAATTATGAGATGAAATATGATATACTTATAATAGAAATTGAAAATTTTTATTACATAATATATCTAGCTTGACCCAAAACCTACCAATATCTTGTCTGTTAAATCTTAAGACAAAGTCTCTATACAATTAAAACTAACACTAACATTTAATATAAAGCTATGCAAAGAGTTACAATCCCCTGCATATATCAACAAAATTGTGATACATAAAAAGCCTATTTTTATTTTATGTCTTCGAAAAGATGCATCTTTTCGAAGACATAAAATAAATCAGTAACAAATGAATTATTAAAAAACTAAGTCAAAAGAAAATGCAAATCAGAAAGAATGTTTTAAGTTCGATTCATAGAATAACTATCAAGTTAGATCAATTAGATTTTATTTGAGCATAAAATAATAAAGTTTTTTAAAATCGCATATTTTAATTTTAAATTAAATAAAACCAACATTATAACACTCTAATAAAAAATATACCAATAAAAATAAAGATTATTATTAAAATCGTTACATTAAAATTCTAATTTAAAAAAAGTTTTTATTCAGCAATCTTAATTTTAATCTTTCCTAAATATATATAAATATATAATATAAATATATATTGCATTGACTTGACTACTTCAATCTCGACCATTGAATAAAAATAGGTTATTATAATTTCGAACAAGCCGCCATGGTGAAATCGGTAGACACGCTGCTCTTAGGAAGCAGTGCTAGAGCATCTCGGTTCGAGTCCGAGTGGCGGCATGGCATCTTTTAAAAGAATAAATCCTATACTGAATACTGAATTCAATTTTCTATTTCAATTCCTATCCTATAAATTGAGGAACTTTCCTTTTTTAATTTCAAATTGGTTTATGATATTTTCAACTTTAGAGCATATATTAACTCATATATCCTTTTCAGTCGTTTCAATTGTAATTACAATTCATTTGATAACCTTAGTAGTTGATGAAATCGTACGACTATATGATTCGTCAGAAAAGGGGATGATAGCTACTTTTTTCTGTATAACAGGATTATTAATTACTCGTTGGATTTATTTAGGATATTTACCATTAAGTAATTTATATGAATCATTAATTTTTCTTTCATGGAGTTTATCCATTATTCATATGGTTCCGTATTTTAAAAAGTATAAAAACTATTTAAATTTAAACACAATAACCACACCAAGTGCTATTTTTACCCAAGGTTTTGCTACTTCGGGTCTTTTAACTGAAATGCATCAAGCTGAAATATTAGTACCAGCTCTCCAATCCCATTGGTTAATGATGCACGTAAGTATGATGGTATTGGGCTATGCAGCTCTTTTATGCGGATCATTATTATCACTAGCTCTTCTAGTCATTACATTTCGAAAATTCCTAAGAATTCTTAGTAAAAGCAATAATCGCGTAAATGAGTCGGTTTCCCTGGGTGAGATTCAATACATGAGAGAAAAAAATAATCTTTTACTAAACACCTTTTTTCTTTCTTCTAGGAATTATTACAGGTTTCAATTGATTCAACAATTGGATCTTTGGAGTTATCGTATTATTAGTCTAGGGTTTATCTTTTTAACCATAGGTATTCTTTCGGGAGCAGTATGGGCTAATGAAGCATGGGGATCATATTGGAATTGGGATCCAAAGGAAACTTGGGCATTTATTACGTGGACCCTATTTTCAATTTATTTACATACTCGAACAAATAAAAATATTGAAAGTGTAAATTCTGCAATTGTAGCCTCGATGGGCTTTCTTATAATTTGGATATGCTATTTTGGGGTTAATTTATTAGGAATAGGGTTGCATAGTTATGGTTCATTTACATTAACATCTAATTAAATTAAATATAAAAAAAGGACTTGATAAATACAAAATAAACATAAGACAGTAGAAGTGTATATAATAAAACTTCGTGTAATCCAACGAGAACCCTTTGAATCAAATCAAAGGGTTCTCGTTGGATTACATACCTAGTTATAATAAACTGGAAGTTTATTTTACTTAAACTTAAGAGAAGAAAAAGGACTTATTTTTAATTGTACAATAAACAATCCTTAAAATCATATGATTTATTTTTGTTTGCTTTTTTGGTTTACTCAGAAAAACGATGGATAAAAATAATTAGATAGAAGAGCTTCAACTTTGTCAACTGATAGTGAGAAAACGAAATCTGGATAAATACCAATAGCTATCACGGGTAAAAGAATAGATATCGAAACAAAAAATTCTCGCGGCCCAGAATCGACAAAATAAGAGTTTGTAACAGTAAAAAGTTTGTATCCATAGAACATCTGGCGTAACATAGATAATGAATAAATAGGAGTTAATATAATTCCAATTGCCATTACAAAAGTAATTAGTATTTTTGTCATTAAAAGATATTTTTGGCTAGTAAGTATTCCAAAAAATACTATTAATTCTGCAACAAAACCGCTCATGCCCGGTAATGCAAGAGAGGCCATTGATAAGATACTGAAAGTCGTAAATATTTTTGGAATTGTGATAGCCATTCCGCCCATTTCATCGAGATAAACAAGACGTATTCTATCATAACTCGTTCCTGCCAAGAAAAAAAGCGCCGCGCCAATAAATCCATGAGAGATTATTTGTAAAAGAGCTCCATTGAGTCCTGTATCATTTATAGAACCAAGTCCTATAATTATGAAACCCATATGAGATACGGAGGAATAAGCTATTCTTTTTTTTAAATTACGTTGACCAGGAGATGTTGAAGCTGCATAGATTATTTGAATTGTGCCGACTATCATCAACCAAGGAGAAAATATAGAATGTGCGTGAGGTAATAATTCCATATTGATCCGAACCAATCCATATGCTCCCATTTTTAATAAGATTCCAGCTAGAAGCATACAAGTACTGTAATGTGCCTCTCCATGAGTGTCTGGTAACCAGGTATGTAAGGGTATAATTGGCAATTTGACAGCAAAAGCAATAAAAAATCCAATATATAATAGCATTTCGAATGCTCCAGGATACGATTGATTAGCTGATGTTTCAAAATTTAATATTGGTTCATTAGAACCAGATAAACAAATACCTAGAATTCCCATTAATAAAAAAGCGGAACTTCCTGCAGTATACAAAATAAATTTTGTAGCTGAATACAAACGTTTCTTTCCTCCCCACATGGATAGAAGTAGATAAACTGGAATTAATTCTAATTCCCACATGATGAAAAAAAGTAAAAGGTCTTGAGAAGAAAATGGTCCTATTTGACCGCTATACATTGCTAACATCAGAAAATGGAATACTCGGGATTCTCGAGTAATTGGCCAAGCCGCTAAAGCAGCTAAAGTAGTGATAAACCCCGTCAGCAAAATGGGTCCTATTGAAATTCCATCTATTCCCAATCTCCAGGAAAAATCCAAAAAATCGATCCATTTATAATCCTCTGTCAGTTGGATTAATGGATTGTCCAATTGGAAATGATAAACGAATGCATAGGTTGTTAGAAGGAGTTCGATTATACATATACAAAGAGTATACCACCTAATTACCTTATTTCCTCTATGAGGGAGAAAGAAAATTAGGGAACCTGCAAATATTGGTAAAACTACAATTATCGTTAACCAAGGAAAATAATTCGTGGTAAAAACAAGATACACTTTGGACCATAAAAATGGACCACAAAAACCCGCCCTAATTATATTGAGGACGGGTTTTTGTCGGTAAAGGCAAAAAAAGAAAATGTAGTCGTATTCAAGTAGGTTTTTTTGGAACGTATCAATAAGCTAGACCCATACTTCGAGTTGTTTCATGCCACAAATAAACTCGAACACTCAAGAAATCCGTTGGACAGGCAGATTCACATCTTTTACAACCCACACAATCCTCTGTTCTTGGAGCAGAAGCTATTTGTTTAGCTTTACACCCATCCCAAGGTATCATTTCTAATACATCTGTGGGGCAAGCTCGGACGCATTGAGTACATCCTATACACGTATCATAAATCTTTACTGAATGTGACATTGGATCTATAATCTTTTTTTTTTTTTTTAATAAATTTTCGATCTAGTAAACTTATATGTAAATGAATCATATATTTAGATACCAGATGAATCAATGATTTAGGTTTATAAGAATTTTTATAATCAATCTACTTACGGATCGACTCATGGGAGAGAACCAAGATACTTTAATTTCATATATTTTCGCAAACATGATCATACATTATGTATAATACATTATGTATAATACACACTAATTCTTCGAATTTATGAATATTCTAATTTATATGGTTAATACTACTGATTATTCATACTACTCTACTTATTCAACAAATTCGATTGATTGATACGAGTTGATTTTCTGTTACGATAAATTGACGAAACAATAGCTGGTCCAACGGCTGCTTCAGCGGCTGCAATGGCTATAACAAAAATAGAGAAAATATCTCCTTTTAATTGGCGACTATCAACAAAATCAGAAAATGTTACGAAATTTATATTAACCGCATTCAGTATAAGTTCAAGACACATAAGAGCTCTAACCATATTTCGGCTGGTGATCAATCCATAGATACCGATAGAAAATAAGTAGGCACTCAAAACAAGTACATGTTCGAGCATCATTGACCAACTCCTTATCAATTTCGATTAATTTCAATATAATATGAACAATAATAGAAAGAATTCAATTGACTATAATATAAAAATAAAGTACGGAATAAAGAAATATATTGGTAATAGATCTACTAAAAGAATTTATATTTTAGATTTGAAACATAAAATATTTTAAATTCTAATTGAAAGTAAATAACTGCGATAACACAGAATGGAGTTTAATTTGTATTACTGTTACCAATTTTTTTTTATAGATTTATTATTGGCGTGCCACGGTAATTGCGCCTATCAAAGCGGCTAAAAGAATTATTGAGATGAATTCAAATGGAAGAAAAAAATCCGTTGATAAATGAATTCCAATTTGTTGACTATTACTTATCAAATCGTGTTCTATAATCTGGTTTGATCTTGTAGTCCAAATAATCCCGTACCATGATGTATCCGTAATAGTAGTTATTAGTAAACCAAAAATACTTGTACAAATTAGCAAAGTAAACCCATTCCCAATGGTCCAAAGATTAAAATCTTTGTAATATTCTGAACCCTTCATGAACATCACAGCAAATAGGATTAAAACATTTATAGCTCCCACGTAAATAAGAAGTTGGGCGGCGGCTACAAAATAGGAATTTGATAGAATATATAATAAAGATATAGAAACAAGAACTAATCCCAGCGAAAAGGCAGAATAAATTGGGTTGTTAAGTAATACTACTCCTATACCTCCTAAGATAAGACCTAATCCCAGAAAGAATAAAAGAAAATCATGTATTGGTCCAGGCAAATCCATTATATGTAAAATAAGAGATAAATAAATCGAAATGTTTTTCATGACCTTATTGAGACCAGACCAGAAAAAATTGTTGATAATTCATAAAAAATTTTTAATTGAATTAACTGGTGTGAATTAATTAATGTGGGGTCCAGTTATTGGACTAATTTCATGTTTTATCTCAATTAGAGTACTTCGAATACGAAACTATACATTTCGAAATAATGTCAAATATTAATTAATGAATTTTCATTCCTTTCAATCCAAATTAAAACGTATTTCTTACTAATCAATCAATAGTTGAGTAGTTATTAAGACCAAACAAAACGAAAAAAAATCATTTATTTAATGACCCTTAGTAATTCAAAATCTTTCTTTAATCAAGGATTTATTTATTTATTTTTTATTTGAGGAGAATTCAAAATTGTTCGAATTGTATAATCGTCAATTATTGACATTGGTAAACGGCCTAGGGAAATTTGATTATAATTCAATTCGTGACGATCATAAGTAGAAAGTTCATATTCTTCAGTCATTGATAAACAATTTGTTGGACAATACTCAACACAGTTACCACAAAATATACAGATTCCAAAATCAATACTGTAATTAAGTAATCGTTTCTTGCGAATATCAGTTTCCAATTTCCAATCAACGACGGGCAGATCTATAGGACATACACGAACACATACTTCACAAGCAATACATTTATCAAATTCAAAATGGATTCGACCGCGGAAACGCTCCGCGGCGATTACCTTTTCATAAGGATATTGAATAGTTATGGGTAAACGATTTACGTGAGATAAGGTAATCATGAAACTCTGACCTATGTACCTTGCAGCTCGTACTGTTTGTTGACCATAATTCATGAACCCGGTTATCATAGGGAACATATCGTGAATATATCAATAATTTTATGTTTGTTTATTTCTCTTGTTTGATCCAAGTTAAGAATGTAAGATATCATGTTCTTTTACAGTGAAAAGAGTTGGGAAGAAGTTGTTAATAATAAATTACCGAGAGAAATAGGTAAAAGAAATTTCCATCCAAGATTCAATAGCTGGTCCATTCTTAGCCTAGGTAAAGTCCATCTTGTTGTGATAGGAATGAACAAGAACAAATAAGTTTTAGCTAATGTAATAAACATCCCAATTGTCGGTTCAAAAACTCCATATGTTTTATTTATTTCATCAAAAACAAATATGTACGGAATAGAGATATTCCAACCGCCCAAGTAAAGAACTGTTACAAATAATGAAGAAACTAATAGGTTTAGATAGGAAGCAACGTAAAATAAACCAAATTTGATACCCGAGTATTCGGTTTGATAACCGGCTACTAATTCTTCTTCTGCTTCTGGTAAATCAAAAGGTAATCTTTCACATTCTGCTAGGGAAGAAATTAGAAAAATAATAAACCCTATAGGTTGACGCCACAAATTCCATCCCCAAAAACCATATTTTGATTGTGCCTCAACTATATCAATTGTACTTGAACTATTAGATAATCATAGTCGGTGATACCATCACTGTTACCATCGCTATTCCAGAACCGTACATGAGATTTTCACCGCATACGGCTCCTTAAGAACCATAAAAAAATCTAAGGATCGAGTCAATATTTATTTTATCTTGATATGTTTATACGATGGATAAGGTCAAAATTTCTCGTATGATCCCGAATTAGGTCAATTTAATTCTGTCTGTTCTACTTTAAATTATTATATATATAATAATTTAAAATATAATAATAAAATACTTCTGAATTGATCTCATCCTTTATTTAATGATTTCAATAATCATTTCAATTTTTTTTTGTTGAGTAATAACTTAATTCTTCAATGAAATACTCCTTCTAACTTGTAAAAATAAAAATAACTCGTCCTTTTCACTTATCAAAAAGAATTATACATTAATTCATAAATTATGATACGAATTCTATCTATATAAATATGGATATAGAGAGGAAAGGATATAAAGTATAAAGAAAGAATAAAAAAAAATAAAGGATTATTTCGTTTCCAATAGTCATTTATTTAATCGACGAATAGGAGCATACTCTGGATCGGAACCGTCGGGAGTACTGCCTGATCATTTCTACCAACGTAAAGCCCAAATTAATATTCTTTGTATATTATGCAGAAATATTCTTTTACATAATATCCATTACTAATCTTTTGTGTATATTGGTGTTTCTAACCATCCACTCGTTTTTGTTCAATCATCCGTTAAGGTAATATATGTATGAGAATACATACAAAGGATAGTGAAAACTCACTAGGGTTGATCTTTTGAGCCCGCTTCAAGTCAGGATGACGAATCACCCAATCTTGGGGCAACCGCTTTCTTATGTTTATGTTTATTTCCCTAACTCTTATACATAGAAAATGAGACTCAATCTTTTTACTGCGAATTTAGATATTATATAAGCTGTTTTCTTTCACCCATATAACTATTTGATTTAGTTCATCCATCTGAATAATGAATAAAATAATGAAGATATTTACTCAATTTATTCCGCCCTTTTGCTAAAATAAAAAGGTTTTAGAAAGGAAGAAATAGAGAATAATTTATGTCTTAACGAATCGCACGTAGAGATATGGATAACACACATAAAGTTAATGGTATTTCATAACTAATCGATTGAGCAACAGCTCGTAGACCGCCTAAAAAAGAATATTTATTATTTGAACCGTATCCTGACATAAGAAGGCCGATGGGAGCGATACTTGAAATGGCAATCCATAAAAAAACACCGATATTGAGATCCACTAAAACAAAGTGAGAACTAAAAGGAACTACCGAATAGCTTACTAAAATGGATATGACCGCAATAGATGGTCCGATACTGAATAAACGAGTTTCTCCTCTAGATGGAAAAAGATTTTCTTTGAAAAGTAGCTTTGACCCATCTGCTAAAGCTTGAAGAACTCCCAAGGGTCCGGCGTATTCAGGTCCAATACGTTGCTGTATCCTTGCGGATATTTCTCTTTCTAACCATACAATTACTAGTACACCTATTGTGATTCCCAATACAGGAGTAAAAATAGGAATAAGGATTCCTATAATTCCATAAGTCTCTTTTAAAAATTCGAATCTAGAAAAAGAATTAATATCTTGTACGTCTGTTGTATCAATTAACATTTTAACGATCAACTTCTCCCATAATGATATCTATGCTACCTAGTATTGTCATAATATCAGCCAATTTCATTCTTTTAACTAACTGAGGAAGAATTTGCAAATTGATAAAACCCGGCGGGCGAATTTTCCATCTCCAAGGAAAACCACTCTGATCCCCTATCAAAAAAATTCCCAATTCTCCCTTTGGGGCTTCAACTCTCACATAGAGTTCTTGTTTCGGCAATTCAAATGTAGGAGAAGGTTTTTTACTAATAAATCGATAGTCAAAATCATTCCATTCTGGATTCCTTTCTCTATCAAAGTATCGGATTTCTAAATTCTCATATGGCCCCCCCGGAATTCCTTCTAAAGCCTGTTGAATAATTTTTATGGATTCTGTCATTTCACCAATTCGGACTAGATAACGAGCTAATGAATCTCCTTCGTTTTGCCACTGTATTTCCCAATCAAATTCGTCGTAACATTCATAATGATCAACTTTACGAAGATCCCATTGTATTCCCGAAGCTCGTAGCATTGGTCCTGATAAACCCCAATTTATTACTTCTTCTCTACCAATAATGCCTACTCCTTCAACTCGTTCTAAAAAAATAGGATTTCGGGTAATAAGTTTTTGATATTCAGTAACCCCTATTAAAAAATAATCGCAAAAATCTAAACATTTATCTATCCAGCCGTGAGGTAAATCAGCCGCTACTCCTCCGATACGAAAATAATTATGCATCATTCTCATACCGGTGGCAGCTTCAAATAGATCATATACTAATTCTCTTTCTCTGAAAATATAGAAGAAAGGAGTTTGCGCCCCAATATCTGCCATAAAAGGACCGAGCCATAACAGATGAGAAGCTATACGACTCAACTCCAACATAATTGCTCTGATATAGCTGGCTCTTTTAGGCACTTGGATATTTCCCAACAACTCCGGTCCATTTACCGTTATTGCTTCTGTGAACATAGTAGCTAAATAATCCCAACGCGTTACATAAGGCAGATATTGTATAATTGTTCGGTTTTCCGCAATCTTTTCCATTCCGCGATGTAAATAGCCTAATATTGGTTCACAGTCAATAACATCTTCACCATCGAGAGTAACGATGAGTCGAAGAACACCATGCATTGATGGGTGTTGGGGACCCATATTTACTATCATGAGGTCTTTTCTTGTAGCTTGTCTATTCATAAGCTTTTCTTTTTCCTCGATTCATTCTTTCATAAATTACTGAAAAGCAAAAATAAGTTCATTAAAATAAAAGCCAAGATCTAATAAATCAAATAATTCAATAATTCAAAACGTCTCTTCAAATTCAAATTAGCGCTTTTTTGATTCCCGAATATCTAACTGAGTAATTAATTCTTTATAACGTATTGTATTTTTCTTTGACAAATAAGACAGCATCCTTTGGCGTTTTCCCAAAATTTTACGGAGGCCTCTTTGAGATAAATAGTCTTTTCTATGCAATTCCAAATGTGAAGAAAGTTTGCGTATTCTATTAGTGAGGTTTAGTATTTGAAATGCAGCAGATCCCCTGTTTTCTTCTTTTTCTTCGTGTGAAATAACCGAAATGAATGACTTTTTTACCATAAAATGAAATCTTTCCCCCCACTGGCCTTTATTGTTATATATTTTTATTGATCAATAATAATAATTATACTCATTTTTTTTTTGCATAGACAATACAATAATCTTAATTTTCTTACTAATTCCCAATTTTAAAATTTGATTCAAGTAGATAAATAAAAAGAGAGAGTTGTCTGTACCCACAAAAGATAAAAAATTATACCTAAAATTTAACAATAAACTAAGAAGATTTTTGCATAATTTCTATATATTGATATGTCGTTGAATTATTATCATGTATCATAATAGAATGTAAAACAATACATGTGTGCATCTCTTTGTCTTCATATACGCAATACAGTACGGTAAATAAAATTAATCCATATTTCACTTTTTTTCAGTACATGGTTCAGTTCATTTTTAAATTACGGATACATATGTACCCTTACCATACTGAACCGACTGCCATTATTGGTATCAAACCAATAGCGATTCATACAAGCGAAATCTTCTAATCGATAATTAGGCCAAAGAAAGAACTTTAATTTAATTAGTGTATTTTTATTTATTTTACTTTTATTCAAAACAGGACTCCTTAACGTATTTTCATTACAAAAAAATGCATTGCTAGGGATACCATTTCTATTTCTAGAATTGAAACAAATTAGAATTCTCAATTCTTTACGACGTCTAGGGGATAAAATACTTTCAGGAACAAACAAATCATAATGATTTTTGTCTCTATTTTCAGTCATCTTTTGATGTTTTGGAATAAATTCATCAGAATTCTTCGTATCAACATGGCTTTTTTTGTGGTACCTTTGAGTAATTGTGTGCTTACTCTTATGAATCAACGAGATACCTATAGTTTGATACATAATAAATTGTCCTTCATTTTTTATAGACAGACGAACTGGTTCGATAAGTAATACTCCCTTTTTAATCAATTCTGTAAGAGTGAAATTTTTCTGAATCATTATAAGATCCAGATTTATTTCTCCCCTTTGAATAGAGGCTATAGTAATTTCTCTTAGATTTATCGGTCTAAGCAGGGAACAATATATTTTGATGTTATCGATCATTTTTTTATTTAAAGAATCATCCCATCTCAATTGAAAAAGCAAATATCTTTTTAGTAAGAAATCAAACTCCGTTTCCATGTTGGTCCTGGATTGTTTTTTATTTTTTTTCATCTTTGATATCGCATAATTTTCTTCAATATCTTTTTCTTGGTTTGAAAGATTTAATTCAAAATCTTTTTTGATTGCGCATTCTTTTTCTCCTTGATTTTGTTTTTCTAATTCAAGATATCTTTTTTCATTTGAAAATATTGAATTTGAAAATATTGATAGAAAAATATCTCTTTTTTTCTTTCCTGTCTTTTTTTTATTTTCACTGTTATTTTCATTTACATTAAAATTTAAAAGGAGATATTTGATTGGTATGTACCATGGTTTAATCTTATACGAAGTATAAAGTATCAAAAATTCTGGGAAAAACCAAAGTTCGAGATTCGATATTGGACAACTTAATATTTCTTCATTCATTCTCATCCAATCAAAAAGTTTTATTTTTTTATTGGATGGATTTATTTCTTGATTTTTATAAATCGTGGGATAAAAAAGACCGTTTTTGTCGATTTTCTCAATTATTTGATAATTATTAGCCCTAGTTTTAGTATATTTATTTTTATTACTGTTGGTGTCAGTATCCATATCTATCCAGGCCCTAATCTCCATTTTCTTTCTGAGACAAAAATTGAGAATTATCCAATCAAAATTTTTTCTATCCGGATTGGTCTTTCTATTTATAGTATTATCTTTTACTAGATAATTATTGATAGGGATACCTACCAGCATATTAAAAAATTTTCGTTTATGTTCGTTGTAATTATAAAAAATCTTTTGGTTATGCTTTATTTGTAATGGTAATCTATAAATAGATGAGTTTTTCTTATCTTCATTATTAATAAAATTATATGATAAAAGATCATATCTATTTTGTTTTTTAACATTTTTTTTTTCGGAGTTAATTAATGGGTTTTCTTCATCTGAATCCCATTTGTTTAAATGATTAGTTTGAGATATAGCGTGTTGCTTTAATATATTTCTACTTTTTTGTAGTCCTAACCTAGATTGAAGTAAATTATTTTGATAATAACCCTTTAACCAATTTTTCCATTGATTTATTTCAGAATTGGGGGGGTTATTATGTCTCAATTTGAAATTAACTATTTTTTGTGTTCCACGGAAATAATCTTTTATTTCATTCTTAAGAAAAAGAAATGCCCCATTATATTGAAAGACAGATCTTAATCTTAACTTATAGAAATTCAAAAAGTTAAAAACCGGGGTTTGTGATAATTTGTAAAAGACATATGCTTGTGACAAATAAGATAAGTCACAAAAAGTTTGTAAGTTCTTATTATTAATATTCAAAAGTGACTCTTTTATAGTCGAAATAAACCGTGTTATATTTTTATTTGTTTTATCAATTTTCTCTTGATTTGTTTCATTATTGTAAATATAGTTATTATAGGAACTGTATTTATTAACAATTTTTTTTGTTGATTCGAAAAAATAAAAAAAGAGTTGTGCATTTATTCTAGGAATATTACTGATAAATAAAAAGATATTTATATATATTCTTTCAATGAAAAATCTTATAAAATAATTTGATTTACGTATTAGTCGAACATTTCTTCTTTTTAATAGCCGCAAAATATTTTTTGTTGATTCCACTCTTTTATCATGAAAACTCGTTTTGTTCTTTTTGTTAAAACTAATATTTAGATGTGGTCTTATAAATTTTTTTTTGTTGTTTTTTGAAATTTTTTGTATTTGATTTAAGATTGTGTTTGTTCTATCAGTTAGATCTTGTATCTTTTTTTTTGTTACTGAAAAAGTTGTCCAATTTGTAGATTGAATGTTAATGGACGGTTCATTAATTATTTCATTATCGATTATCAAATTTTTTTCTTTTTTATTTTCACTCAATTCATATAGTTCTCTTTCTCTTAATCCAACTAGTAGGCTTGGATTCATTTTTGAGAGTTCGTTTATTATTTTTTTTAGAAATAGAATATTTGTAATAACCCATTTTCTTCTTTCTTTTGAGACATTTAGAAATAATTTTGTTCTTTCTTTTAAAATTATTAGAATTCTAAAACACTTCTTT